TATATATATATATATATATATATATGTATATATACATTAAAATTTTATTAAAAATATACTAATAAATTTTTAGTAAATTTATATTTAATTATTTTATATTTAAATTAATAAAAAAGAATTAATATTAAAATATTAAGAACAATTTCTTATTTAATTCTCTACATAAGTTTTAGTTCATCTTATAGATGACATAATTTTTATAAAATATAATGTTCATTAGATGGAATGCTCTATATATATAATTAGATGATTTCGATGTATATCTTTTTAATTTAAATTATATGGATGTAAACATATTTGACAATTAAATAATTAATGTAATATAAGTTCTTATTATAGTAGACAAAAAAATTCCTATTTCATAACATTTTTTCTAATATTAAAGTGATGTTTGAAGTTGAATATAAAATTTTTATTATACAATTCATTTATAATTAAAATAAAAGATAAGCTAATTAAGCTAATGGGTTCATACCCCATCAATAAAAATAAAAACTTTTTTCTTTTAATTAATTTTATTTAATAGTGTAAGAAGCACAAAGATTTTTGATATCTTTAGATATAGTTTAATTCTATAATAAATATAATTAAATATAATTAAATAATGAAGTGCCTGATTAAAGGATTATTTTGATAGAATAAAAAAAGTAGAAAATTTTACCTTCATTATATAAATTTATATATTTATACAATGACAAAAATTATTGTTATTAATAAAAACTTTAATAAAAATTTTTTAATAAAAATTTTATTTATTATTATACTAATTTTAAGAACATTAATTACAATTAATTCATCTTCTTGATTTAATGCATGAATAGGAATAGAAATAAATTTAATATTTTTTTTACCTTTAATGATTAATAAATTTAAAAAAATAAAAATCTCAAACTCTATAATAATTTATTTTATTATTCAAGCAGGAACTTCATCAATAATATTTATATTAATTATTTTAATAAAAATAATATTCTTTAATAAAATAATAATATTAATAAATATTATTCAAATAAGATTATTAATAAAATTAGGAGCTTCTCCTTTTCATTGATGAATACCTAAAATTATTAAAAATTTAAATTGAATAAACTGTTTTATTTTATTAACTTGACAAAAAATTGCCCCCATATTTTTATTATTAATTAATAATAATAGAATAATTATTTATATTTCAGCAATATTATCAGTAATTTTAGGAGCAATTTTAGGTATTAATCAAACAATAATTAAATTATTAATTACTTATTCCTCTATTAATCATTTAGGATGAATATTAATATCATTAATAATTAATATAAAAATTTTATTATTATATTTTTTTATTTATTCAATAATTAACTTAAAAATCTGTATTTTAATAAATAACCAAAAATCATTATATATTAATCAACTATTCAATAGTAATCAAAATTTTATTAATAAAATTATTATAATTTCATCATTTTTATCGTTAGCAGGTATTCCTCCCTTATTAGGATTTTTACCTAAAATAATTATATTAATTTCAATAATTAAAAATAATTTATTTATTGAAACAATAATTTTTATTTTCATATCAATGACATCATTATCATTTTATATTAATCCTATTATTTCAATATTCATTTTACTAAAAATTAATCATAAATGAAACATAAAAAATTTTTATATTATTAATTATAATTTAAGAATTTTATTTATAAATATATTAATTATATTAATTATTTGTATTCCATTAATTTATAATTTATTATATTAATTAAGATTTTAAGTTAATTAAACTAATAGCCTTCAAAGCTTTAAATAATAATATAATTTTTTAAATCTTAGCAAATTTACTTCACTACTTTAGAATTGCATTCTAATATTATATAATTAACTATAAAATTTAAATAATAAAAGAAAATTATATTTTCATAAATAAATTTACAATTTATCGCCTATATTTTCAGCCATTTTATTTTTTATCGAATAAATAAATGATTATTTTCTACTAATCATAAAAATATTGGAACATTATATTTTATTTTTGGATTATGATCAGGAATATTAGGATTATCATTTAGAATACTAATTCGAATAGAATTAAGAGCACCAGGATCTTTAATTGGAGATGATCAATTATATAACGTAATTGTTACATCCCATGCATTTTTAATAATTTTTTTCATAGTAATACCAATTATAATTGGAGGATTTGGAAATTGACTTTTTCCATTAATACTAGGAGCTCCAGATATAGCATTTCCTCGAATAAATAATATAAGATTTTGATTTTTACCCCCATCATTAATTTTATTATTATTAAGAAGAATAGTTAATTCTGGTTCAGGAACAGGTTGAACTGTATACCCACCATTATCAAATAGAATTTCTCATGCAGGAGCTTCTGTTGATATAACTATTTTTTCTCTACATTTAGCTGGAATTTCATCAATTCTTGGAGCAATTAATTTTATTTCAACTATAATTAATATACGAGTTCCTGGAATAAGATTTGAAAAAATACCTTTATTTATTTGAGCTGTTAGACTTACTGCATTATTATTATTATTATCCCTTCCAGTTCTAGCAGGAGCAATTACTATATTATTAACAGATCGAAATCTTAATACTTCATTTTTTGACCCTTCTGGAGGGGGTGATCCTATTTTATATCAACATTTATTTTGATTTTTTGGACATCCTGAAGTTTATATTTTAATTATTCCAGCTTTTGGAATTATTTCTCATATTATTTCTCAAGAATCAGGAAAAAAAGAAACATTTGGAACTCTTGGTATAATTTATGCTATAATAACAATTGGATTATTAGGATTTGTTGTATGAGCCCATCATATATTTACTGTTGGAATAGACATTGATACTCGAGCATATTTTACAGCAGCTACTATAATTATTGCAATTCCTACAGGAATTAAAATTTTTAGATGAATAGCAACATTATATGGATCTCAAATTAATATAAATCCTTCTATTATATGAACATTAGGATTTGTATTTTTATTTACTATAGGAGGATTAACAGGAATTTTATTATCAAACTCATCAATTGATATTATTCTTCATGATACATATTATGTAGTTGCTCATTTTCATTATGTTTTATCAATAGGAGCAGTATTTGGAATTATAGCAGGATTCATTTATTGGTTTCCTTTATTTAGTGGACTATCTATAAATAATTCATGATTAAAAATTCAATTCTTTTTAATATTTATTGGAGTAAATTTAACTTTTTTTCCACAACATTTTTTAGGATTAAATGGAATACCTCGACGATATTCAGATTTTCCTGATGCATTTTTATCATGAAATATTATTTCATCAACTGGTTCAATTATTTCATTTATTGGAACAATCTACTTTCTATTTATTCTATGAGAAAGTATTTCATCTCAACGACAAATTATTTTTTCTTCAAATTTAAATTCTTCAATTGAATGAAAACAAATATTACCACCGTCTGAACATAGTTATGAAGAACTTCCTATTACATATATTTAAATATTAAATCTATAATGACAGAATAATGTGATGGATTTAAGACCCATTTATAAAGATATATTATCTTTTTATAGAAATTACAACATGAACAATATATAACTTTCAAGATGCTGCATCACCTATTATAGAACAACTAATATTTTTTCATGATCATGCAATAATAATTATAATCATAATTATAACTTCAATTTTATATTTAATATTTAATTTTATTTTAAATAAATTTATTAACAAAAATTTATTAAATCAACAAAATTTAGAAATCATTTGAACCATTGCACCTATATGTATATTAATTTTTATTGCTATTCCTTCAATTCATTTATTATATTTAACTGACGAAATAAATTCACCTTTATTAACAATTAAAACTATAGGCCATCAATGATATTGAAGATATGAATATACTGATTTTAAAAATATTGAATTTGATTCTTATATAAATAAAGAAAATAATTTAAATTCATTTCGATTATTAGATGTAGATAATAATATAATTATTCCTATAAATACAAAAATACGAATTTTAGTATCATCAACTGATGTAATTCATTCATGAACTATTCCATCATTAGGAAAAAAAATAGATGCAGTTCCAGGACGATTAAATCAAATTAATTTAATAATTAAACGTCCAGGATTATTTTTTGGTCAATGTTCAGAAATTTGTGGAGCAAATCATAGATTTATACCTATTGTAATTGAAAGAGTTTCAATAAATTTATTCTTAAAATGAATTAATTCATTTTAATATTCATTAAGTGGCTGAAAGCAAGCAATGATCTCTTAAATCATACTATAATAAATTAGCAATTATTCTTAATGAAAAAAGAATTAGTTTAAAAAAACATTAGAATGTCAAACTAAAAATATTATTATTAATTAATATTCTTTTATTCCTCAAATAAATCCAATAAATTGAATATTATTATTTTTTTATTTTTTTATTACATTTTTAATATTTAATATTATAAATTATTTTAATTATACTTTATTTATTAAAAATAATAATTTAAACAAAAAATTTTATAAAAAAAATTTTTTATGATTATGATAATAAATCTTTTTTCAATTTTTGATCCTTCCTCAAGAATTTTCAACTTTTCATTTAATTGATTAAGAACTTTATTAGGATTACTATTTATTCCTCAATCCTATTGATTAATTTTACCTCGAATTAATATAATTATAAATAATATTTTTTTTAAAATTCACTTAGAATTAAAATTACTTTTAAAAAATAATTCTAATAAAGGAAGAACATTAATTTTTTTATCATTATTTACAATTATTATCTATAATAATTTCCTTGGATTATTCCCTTATATTTTTACTAGAACTAGTCATTTATCAATAACTTTAATAATAGCATTTCCTTTATGATTAAGATTTATATTATTTGGTTGAATTAATAATACTAATCACATATTTGCTCATTTAGTTCCTCAAAATACTCCATCTTTACTAATACCTTTTATAGTTTTAATTGAATCAATTAGAAATTTAATTCGAGCTTTAACTTTATCAGTTCGATTAACTGCAAATATAATTGCAGGACATCTTTTAGTAACTTTATTAAGAAGAACAGGAATTAATATAAGAATTTTATTAACCTCATTTTTAATTTTAATTCAAATCTTACTACTTACATTAGAAAGAGCTGTTGCTATTATTCAATCTTATGTATTTATAATTTTAAGAACTTTATATTCTAGAGAAGTAAATTAATGTCAAAAAAAAATCATTCTTTTCACCTAGTTGATTATAGCCCATGACCTTTATTTGGAGCATTTAGAACATTAATTATAATATCAGGATCACTAAAATGATTTCATTATAATAATAATAACTTATTTTTATTAGGATTATTTATTATTATACTAATTATATTTCAATGGTGACGAGACATTATTCGAGAAAGAACATTCTTAGGGTTACATACCTTTTCAGTAACTAATGGTATACGATGAGGAATAATTTTATTTATCACTTCAGAAGTATTTTTTTTTATTTCCTTTTTTTGAGCCTTTTTTCATAGATCTTTATCTCCAACTATTGAAATTGGTGGAATTTGACCTCCAAAGGCAATTCAACCTTTTAATCCAATAAATATTCCTCTTTTAAATACAATAATTTTAGTATCATCAGGAGCTACAATTACATGATCTCATCATAGAATAATAAATAAAAATTTTAAAGAAACAATTATTAGCTTAACATTAACTATTATTTTAGGAATTTTATTTTCAATTATACAAGGATTTGAATATTTAGAATCTCCTTTTACTATAGCAGACTCAATTTATGGATCAACTTTTTTTATAGCTACAGGTTTTCATGGAATCCATGTATTAATTGGTACAATTTTTTTATTCATTAACTTAATTCGATTATCAAAAAATCATTTTTCAATCTTCCATCATTTTGGATTTGAAGCAGCTATTTGATATTGACATTTTGTAGATGTAGTCTGATTATTTTTATATATTTCAATTTATTGATGAGGAAATTAGTATATTTATATAATATAAAAAGTATATTTGATTTCCAATCAAAAAGTCTATTAATTTATAGTATAAATAATTTATTTATTATTATTAATTATATTTATTTTATTAATAATTTCTAGTTTTATTATAATTTTATCATCAATTTTATCAAAAAAAACATTTTACGATCGTGAAAAAAATTCTCCTTTTGAATGTGGATTTGATCCAAAAAATAAATCACGACTACCATTTTCAATTCGATTTTTTCTAATTGCTGTGATTTTCTTAATTTTTGATGTTGAAATTGCACTAATACTTCCAATAACTATTATTATAAATGTTTCAAATTTTTATTCATGATTTTTAATTACTTCTTACTTTTTAATTATTTTATTAATAGGATTATATTATGAATGAAAATTTGGAGCTTTAAACTGATTAAATAATTAAAAGGATAATAGTTAAAAATAACATTTGATTTGCATTCAAAAATTATTAATTACTTTATTAATTTATCTTATATATATATATATATATATATATATATATACATACATTAATTGAAGCTAAAAATTAGTATATTATTGTTAATAATAAATATGAAAAATAAAATTTTCCAATTAAAGAAATATGTAGATCAAATTAAAGCTTCTAACTTTTAATTTTAACGATTTAATTTCGTTAATATTTCTATATTTATATAGTTTAAAAAAAACTTTACATTTTCATTGTAAAATTAAATAATTTTATTTTATAAATAATGCATACATACATGCATACATACATGCATACATACATGCATACATACATGCATACATACATATGTGTATATACGTATATACATACGTCGTATACGTGTGTGCATATGCCATTTATATATACGTATATACGTATATATATATATATACCATTTATATAAGTATATATATATATATATACGTATATACGTATATATAAATGGCATATGCACACACGTATACGACGTATATATATACGTATATATACATATGTATGTATGCATGTATGTATGCATGTATGTATGCATATAAGTTTGAGTTAGAATTTTAACTTAAATATCAGGTCGAAACTGATTACAATTAATTGTTTCAAACATAATGTTTAAAGATAAATAATTATCATTTTTTCATCTTCAATAAAAAGCTTTTAAATTAAGCTATTTAAACTAATTAAAATTTAAAATAAAAATAACATCATAATAAAATTATTAATAAAAATAAATTTAATAATGAATTAAAATAAAAAATTAATAAATCCATTCAAGAAGAACTTAATTTTATAAATAAAAATACCCCCCGACCTATTAAATTTTCCGTTCAACTTTGATCCAAACTTGATAATTTTTTTCTCATCAACATTGTAATTTTTACTATTCCATTAGTAGAAATAATAGGTAAAAATCATATTAACCTAAAAAAATTTATTATAAAAAAATTTTTTTTTATTAATTTATAATTTATTAAATACATCATTCAACCTAATATTATCCCTATTAAAATCAATAATAAAGGAATAATCTTCAAATAAATAGGTAAACATACTATTAAAGGATAAGGAAATAATAATCAACTAAATATCCCCCCTCCAATAATTACTATTAATATTAATATTAACAATCTTTTATTTATTTCTCAAGAATAATCATTTAAAAAATTTAAAGACAAATAATTAAATTCTCCTATTATAGAATAATAAATTAAACGAAAAGTATAACTTACAGTAAATAATGTAGAAACTATAAATATAATCATAATAAAACTATTATAACTTATTAATAAAATTATTTCTAAAATTAAATCCTTAGAATAAAAACCTACTAAAAAAGGAAATCCACATAAAGCTAAATTTGAAAAATTAAAACAAATAGATACAAAGGGTATTTGTATTCTTATAGATCCTATATAACGAATATCTTGAAAATTATTTAAATTATGAATAAAAATTCCTGCACATATAAATATTAAAGCTTTAAATAAAGCATGAGTTAAAAGATGAAAAAAAGCTAAATTTCCATATCCCAAAAATAAAATTCTTATTATTAATCCTAATTGCCTTAATGTTGATAAAGCAATAATTTTTTTTAAATCATATTCTAAATTAGCATTTAAACCAGACATAAATATAGTTAATAAAGAAATTAATAAAAATCATTTTATAATTTCTATTCTTTTTAATAAATTCTCAAACCGAATTATTAAATATACTCCAGCAGTTACTAATGTAGAAGAATGTACTAAAGAAGATACTGGAGTAGGAGCTGCTATAGCAGCAGGTAATCATGAAGAAAAAGGAATTTGAGCTCTCTTAGTAAATGAAGCTAAAGCTACAAAAATCATAATTAACTTTATTTCAAAATTTAAATTTATAAATTCTATATAAAATATATAATTTCATCTACCAAAATTTATTATTCAAGAAATAGAAATTAATAAAAACACATCTCCCACTCGATTAGATAAAACTGTTAATATTCCAGCATTAAAAGATTTAATATTCTGATAATAAATTACTAAACAATAAGAAATTAATCCTAACCCATCTCACCCTAATAAAATTCTAATTAAATTCGGACTAATAATTAACAACATTATTGAAAAAACAAATATAATAATTAAAAAAATAAATCGATTTATATTTAAATCCCCCTCTATATAAAATTTTCTATAATAGATAACAAAGGAAGAAATTAAAAAAACTACTCTTAAAAAAATTAAAGATATTCAATCAATATATAATGTCATAACAATATTAGAAGAATTTATAAAAAATACATTATATTCAAAAAAATAATTTAATCTATTTATTAAAAAATACATTCTTCTATAAAAACACATTAAACTAAATATAAAAAATACTAATATAATTATAATAATTCTTATATCAATTATTTAAGATAAATTTTTATATCATTGACACCACAAATCAATATTTTAATTAAACTACTTAAATATTTTCATAAAATAAATAATTCATTATTTAAAATTAATAAATTTAAAGGAATTCAATGTATTATTAATAAAATATATTCACGAAGATACCCCTGAGTAATTGAATATAAGTTAAAATTTAATTGACCATGTTGAGTATAAGAATATAAATATAAAGTATAAAAAGCTCTAAATAATGATAAAAATATAATTAAATATAATCTTAATCATCTTCATCTAATTACTCTATTAATTAATATAATTTCTCCTAATAAGTTTAAAGATGGAGGAGCCGCTATATTTGATGAACATAATAAAAATCATCATAAACATATTCTAGGTATAAAATTAATTAAGCCTTTATTAATTAAAATTCTTCGTCTACCCAAACGTTCATAAATAATATTTACTAAACAAAATAAACCAGATGAACATAAACCATGAGAAATTATTAATAAAAATGATCCCCCTAACCCTCAATTAAATACTGTTAATAATCCACATAATAATAATCTTATATGAACTACAGAAGAATAAGCAATTAAAGATTTTAAATCTACCTGAAATAAACAAATTAAACTTACCAAAATCCCACCAATTAAATTAATTCTTATTAAAATGAAATTATAAGTATTTCCCAACTTTAATAAAAGTATAAATACACGAAGTATTCCATATCCTCCCAATTTTAATATAATTCCTGCCAAAATTATTGAACCAGAAACTGGAGCTTCAACATGAGCTTTAGGTAACCACAAATGTAATAAAAATATGGGTATTTTTACTAAAAAAGCTAAAATTATAAATATATATATATATACATATATTAATATAATTAAATTTTCTGAAAATATAATAAATCTTAAAGTATTATAATTTAAATAAATATATAAAATTATTAATAAAAAGGGTAAAGAAGCAAATAAAGTATAAAATAATAAATATAATCCAGCTTGAATACGATCTAACTGTAATCCTCAACCTATAATTAAAAATAATACAGGAATCATTCTACATTCAAAAAATAAATAAAATAACAATAAATTTTTTACTCTAAAAGTTAAAATTAAAAATACTATCAAAATTAATAACATAAAAATAAATAATTCACAATAATTTTTTTGATCATAAATTACTATTCTAGATATAAATATTAAAGAACAAATTCAAAAACTTAATAAAATTAAACCAAATGATAATAAATCACATCCAAAATAATATCTCAAATTAAATCATTCATAATTATATTTACCTAAAAATAAAAACATAAAACTTATTATAAATATATAAAATTGTGTTATTCAAAACTTATTTATTATTCTATAAGGTAACATAAACATTAAATATAAAATAAATTTTATCATTATAAAAACCTTAATACTTGAAAATAATCATTACCATGTATACGTACTATTATTACTAAAATTGATAAACCCAAAACCCCTTCACAAACTCTAAATACCAAAAATATTATTCTAAAAAATAATTCTATTATAAAAAAATTCAAAAAAATAACTAAAGAAAAATAAATAATTAATACAATAAATTCTAATCTTAATAAAATCATTAATAAATGATAACGATTAAAACAAAATCCTATAAATCTAAATAAAAATATCAATAAAATAAAATAATTCAAATTATATATTATTATAATAAGTTTTAATAGTTTATAAAAAATTTTGATTTTGTAAATCAAAGAAAAATTAATTATTTTTAAAACTTCAGAAAAAAAAAAATTTTTTTTCATTAATCTCCAAAATTAATATTTTTTATAAACTATTTTCTGTATTATTAAACTATTACTATTAAATATTACAATATTAAATTCATTATTATTATTATTTATTAATAATCCATTTTCTTTAGGATTAATTTTATTATTACAAACTATATTAATAACTCTAATTTCAGGAATTTTAAGAATTAGATTTTGATATTCATATATTCTTTTTTTAACTATAATTGGAGGATTATTAATTTTATTTATTTATATATCAAGATTAACATCAAATCAAAAATTTTTTTTTAATAATAAAATATTAATTATTTGTTTAATTATTTTTATTATATTAATTTTTATAGTAATAATATACAATTACTATTTTAATTCAAATCATAATATATTATGACATTTTATAAATAATGAAATTGAAAATAATTTTTATCTAAAAATATCTTTAAATAAACTATATAATATACCTACTAACCAAATTATAATTATTTTAATTAATTATTTATTATTAACTATATTTATTGTAGTAAAAATTACTAATATTAATATAGGACCATTACGAAAAAACTTTTAATGAATAAACCTTTCCGTAATTCTAATAAATTAATAAAAATTTTTAATAATTCATTAATTAGCCTACCTACACCAAGAAATATTTCAACGTTTTGAAATTTCGGATCCTTATTAGGACTATGTTTAATAATTCAATTAATTACAGGAATTTTTTTATCTATACATTATACAGCTAATATTGAAATAGCATTTTCTAGAGTAATTCACATTTATCGAGATGTTAATAACGGATGATTAATAAAATCTATACATGCTAATGGAGCATCATTTTTTTTTATTTGTATTTATATTCATATTGGACGAGGTATATATTATGGATCATTTCATTTCACAAAAACTTGAATTGTAGGAGTAATTATTCTTTTTATAGTAATAGCAGCAGCTTTTATAGGATATGTTTTACCTTGAGGACAAATATCATTCTGAGGAGCTACAGTTATTACAAATTTATTATCTGCTATTCCTTATTTAGGAACATTATTAGTACAATGATTATGAGGAGGATTTTCTGTAGATAACGCTACTCTTACTCGATTTTTTAGATTTCATTTTTTAATCCCATTTATTATTTCTGCTTTAACAATAATTCACTTAATATTTTTACATGAAACAGGATCAAATAATCCTTTAGGAACAAACAGAAATTTAGATAAAATCCCATTCCATCCTTATTTTACATTTAAAGATATTATTGGATTTATTATTATAATTTCCATATTAATTTTACTTTTATTAATTTCTCCTAATTTTCTAGGAGATCCAGATAATTTTATTCCAGCAAATCCATTAATTACACCACCTCATATTAAACCAGAATGATATTTTTTATTTGCTTACGCTATTCTACGATCAATTCCTAATAAACTAGGAGGAGTAATTGCTTTAGTTTCATCTATTTTAATCCTAATAATTTTACCATTTTATCAAATTAAAAATTTTAAAAGATTATTATTCTATCCTATTAATCAAATTAACTTTTGATTATTTTTTTCTATTATTTTACTTTTAACATGAATTGGAGCTAGACCAGTTGAATACCCATATATTTATTTAGGACAAATCCTAACAATTTTATATTTTTTTTACTTTATAATCAACCCTTTATTAACAAAATTTTGAGATAATTTATTATACTAATCAATGAACTTGAATTAAGTATATGTTTTGAAAACATAATATAAAAGCTAAAATCTTTTATTGATTTTATATAACTTAATAATTAAATTTACTATTATTAATATTTTATTATAAATTTAAATTAAAATAATATGAAAAAATAATTTTAAACTTAAAAAAAATAATAAATAATTTAAAGAAATTGGTAAAAATCTTTTTCAAGTTATATTTATTAATTTATCATACCGCAGACGAGGTAAAGTTCCTCGTACTAAAATAAATATAAAAGAAATAAATGTTAAATTTAAATAAAATATTAAAGAAAATAAATTACCTCCTAAAAATATTATTGAAAAAATTATTCTTATTAATAAAATTCTTGAATATTCAGCTATAAAAATTAAAGAAAATCCTCCTCTTCCATATTCTACATTAAATCCTGAAACTAATTCAGATTCTCCTTCAGCAAAATCAAATGGAGTTCGATTAGTTTCAGCCAAACAAATTACAAATCAAATTAATATTAAAGGAAATATAATAAATATTATTCAAATAATTTTTTGAAAATAATAAAATTCTAATAATCTATAACTTTCAATTATAAAAATAAAAGATAACAAAACTATTACTAAACTAACTTCATAAGAAATTGTTTGAGCAACTGAACGTAAACCCCCTAATAAAGAATATTTAGAATTAGAAGATCAACCAGAAATTATAATTCTATAAACCCCCAATCTAATACAACATAAAAAAAATAAAATTCTTAAATTAAATGAACAAATATTAGTAAAATAAGGTATAATTATTCAAGAAGATATAACTAAAAACAAACTAAAAATAGGAGAAATATAATAAGGATAATAATTAGAAACAGATGGAAAAATTGATTCCTTTGAAAATAACTTAATTGCATCACAAAAAGGCTGTAAAATTCCTATTATTCTAACCTTATTAGGACCTTTTCGAATTTGAATATAACCTAATAACTTACGTTCTAATAAAGTCAAAAAAGCTACCCCAATTATTATTATAATTACTAATATTAAAATTCTTAAAAAAAATAAATATAATTCAATTTGTAAAATTACTATTTGTATAATTTAATTACACATAAATAAATTCTAAATTTATTACAATTATCTGTCAAAATAGTTTTTAAATTTTAATTTATTAATTAATAATATTCAAAAATAATTTATAAAATTATTATAAAATTTTAATCCTTTCGTACTAAAAATTTTTACTAATTTAAGGATAGAAACCAACCTGGCTCACGCCGGTCTGAACTCAGATCATGTAAAATTTTAAAGGTCGAACAGACCTAAAATTTAAGCTTCTGCACCTAAATTAAATTTTAATCCAACATCGAGGTCGCAATCTTTTTTATAAATAAGAACTCCAAAAAAAAATAACGCTGTTATCCCTAAGGTAATTTAATCTATTAATCCTAAATAAAGGTTCAAAAATTCACTAATTAATGTTATAATAATAAAAAAGTTAATTAAATTTTTTTATCGCCCCAATAAAATATATTTATAAATTATACTAATAAATTAAATTAAATATAATTATAAAAATATAAAATTCTATAGGGTCTTCTCGTCCTTTAAAAATATTTAAGCTTTTTAACTTAAAAATTAAATTCAAATAATAATTACTTAGAGACAGTTTATACTTCATTCAATCATTCATTCTAGCCTTTAATTAAAAGACTATTTATTATGCTACCTTTGTACAGTCAAAATACTGCAGCTATTTAAATCATAAATTCATTGAGCAGATTAAACCTTAAATTAAATTCAAAAAGACATGTTTTTGATAAACAGGTGAGTATAATTTATTTTGCCGAATTCCTTAAAATAAACTTTTATTTATTTAATTAATTTAACAATAATAAAATTTACTAATTTTAACATTATTATTTAAAAAAATTAATTATATTTAATATTTTAATAAAAATTTAAATTAATAAAAATTTTATATTCATATAAATTATTTAATTAAATTATAACATTTTTTAAATAAAATCTATTTTTAAGACTATATATTTAAATAAATATTTTAATAATTATTATAAAAATACATTATAAAGCTAATCCCCAATAATGTTAACATTAAATAAAAAATAAAAAAAAAATTAATTTTTAAATTTAATGTCTGAATTAAATTCATTTATTAAAAAACTAGATATATTTAAAAATGATTAACATATCATTACTATTTTAATATTTAAAATATCTTTACTACGATAAAAATAATATTAAAATAAATCTTTTAAATTCGAGAAAAATAAAATTAAATATTATTTATTAATTAAACCCTGATACACAAGGTACAATAAATTAAATTTACTTTTATATAAATTTTTATAAATTAATTTTTTCAAATTTCTTCTACAATACTAATAAGCTATAATTAAAAAAATTTTATCTTTTAAAATACATAAACTTTTTAATTTTTAAAATATTTTTATTAAAATAATTAAATTTAAATATAAAAAAAATAATTATTAATTTTCAAATTAAGTTGAACTAACAACTAATACTTTATTGTAAATAAAATCAATATTTTAATTTGAAAATTAATAATATTAAATTCAAAATATATTAAAATAATAATAATAATTAATACTATTAAAATTTATTTATATTAAATTAATTACTTAAACATAATCTATAACCAATTAACAATCAATTAAAATAAAATTTTAATTTAATTTTAAACTATTCTAGAAACACTTTCCAGTACCTCTACTTTGTTACGACTTATCTCACCTTAAAATGAGAGTGACGGGCGATATGTACATATTTAATTCTAAATTCAAAAAAATATAATTTTTTTTTTTACTATTAAATCCAATTTCAATTAAATATTGCAATCTAATATTCAACATAAATAAATTTTATTGTAACTCATTTTAACTTTAATATAAACTACATAAAGACCTGAAATAAATAAATTTAATTAATTAAGAAAATTTTAAATTCTTACAAAATATTCTGATAACGGCAATAAATAAATTTTTAATTAAAGTAAGGTTCCTTGTGGATTATCATTTAAAAAACAAGTTCCCCTAATTAGTTTTAAATACCGTCAATTTTTTTAGATTTAAAGAACTTATCTATTAATCCCCTAAAATTTTTTAAATCTTAAATAATAGGGTATCTAATCCTAGTTTATTAATAAGATCTCTTAATATTAAATTAAAACTATAATAATTTAATTAAAATAAATAAATTTCACCTAATTTATATTTAATTTATTAATAATATTTTATTTTAAATTAAATTATAAATAATATTTATTAATATATAATGTTTAACCGCAGCTGCTGGCACATTTTTTTGCCTATATTTATTATAAATAATAATTCTAAATTTCTTTAATTATTAAAATTAAATACTGCAAATAATTTAAATATATATATATATATATATATATATATATATATAATTATTAATTTTTAATTAATAATTAATTCCCACAAAAATTTACATATATTAAATTTATACCATAAATAAAAAAGCCAAAATCAAACTTTTTTTAAAAAAAAATTATAATGAATTAAAAT